GAAAAGACAGTGCAAGCTTTGTTATGCCGAAACCTAAATGTTAAGTCAGCAACACTTCCAAATGCCACGTCTTCCCGTCGCATCCGTTTTCAGGACGATCTAGGCACAAAGTTTCACGTATTAGTTAGGAGGAGATTTTGCCCCCTGTCTATCTCGAAAGCAGAAAAAATAGAACTCATTCGAGAGAGCTTGGTGGTCTTAAGAATGGTTCGGGTGGGGCGTTCTCTTAAGAATAAAGAAGACGAATAGAATCTAATTCATGTTCATGCTAACAGAAGAGCGGATCCAATACCAAGACAACTTCTTTCTCAGGAAGTGCAGCAAGTACGTACTTTAGGAATTTTGGGATGCCCCACGATTGAAGTGAACTTAGGTTTCGAATCTTCAATGCGACTCCTAAACAGTCAAGAGGAAGGCTTGGACCAGCTCCTGAACTTGTAGGCGAGAAGCTCTTTGTTCGAGTTGCCCTTGTTTGTTATGGTGATTGATTCGGGTTTTGTGGTTTTATGGCAACCGGAAACCTTTTCCTGAATTGAGAATGAGTAGAAGCGCCTTTGACAGGGGTTTATGGGATGGATGCGGGAAAGAAAGAACTCCCCTTTTGCAAAGCAAGGTTTCACCCTCTGATTACACTTTTTTAGGGATGGGATCTTCTGCCTAGATTAGATCTCTCACGGGATTCATCTGGCATTTCTGGATGGACTGGCATTGAGCATGTCATTCCGGACTTCGCTATTCTCACAGTCAGATCGGACATTGAAATCTGAAGTCAACTATCAAGACAGGACTGTCTTATCTATTTGATTTGCTGACAGTTGCAATATTGACTTGTTTGTCTTATCTTCTTTCTGAACTGCCTATCTTACCTTCCTTGTCTTAGCTGTGCAGATATTCTTTCTGCTTTCAGTCACATTCCCTTTCTTCCGGGAAGGAAGCTCTTGTTTAGCTCGCTTATCTTCTGTCTCAAAGCCAAACTTTACTTGCATGTGTTCCGCATATGACTATAAAGAGTGATTGCTGCTATCTGGCTTGAGTTAGACAAGCATAGAAGGATCTTATGCCACCGGTGACCGGCTTAGGCTTTGATTTCAGTTCCCAGCCAAGGTAAATAGAAAGGAGGAGATCCCACCACCCAACGGACTACTAGCTTAACCCGAGAAAGACAAAGACAGGCTTTTGATCCATTTCACCAGCTGTAGGACTGGAGCTGATTCCAGTAAGTCTCGTACTATTGAGCAGTTCTGGAACAATTTCTACAGTCAGCTGTCGGGGATTGCTAAGTCTTTCACTTCGGGTTCTAATGTTGGTCAGTATCACGATGATGTTATAAGGTTGTTGTTGGATTCAAAGCTGAAAAGACAAGGTATTGGGTTTACCAAGACAGAGTTGATTGATTTACAGAACCATATTGAAGATCTGACATTAGCTATTCGAGTCAAATCATAGGATTGAAAGCCGATTGCTACTTTCTTGCCTTGGGGCATCGCATTCTGGATAACGTAATAAAAAGTCTTTCTCTACTGTCTTCAGTCTGGTTTGCTTTAGAAGTAAGCAAGCAAAGACAAGTGGTAGCTAAGCGAGAGTGGTTGCGGTGATGAATAATATTGTTTTTAGACCAAACAAACAGAGGGCTTCATGCGCCTCACTGCGGTATTCACTCTTGAAATACAGGGTAAGCCAACCAGTAGAAAGAAAGTGTAAGCAAGGAATTCTATTCTTGTACCAGTCAACGATATCCCTCTATGCGGCAACTGCTATTGCTGCTACTCTACTAGAAAAAACCCTCGCGTAACCAAGCAAGTATGTAGTGCTATCCGCCAATAGATGCAGGATTTCAATTTGAATCCTCCCTTGCTAAAAGAACTTCCTCTGCTTAGTTATCAAACATCGCTTCTGCCCTTCCTTATGAATGCCGGATAGTGAGGATCTTACTTTATCGAAGCCAAACCTGGAGCTCAATAGACTCTCTCCCTACCTGAGTCAACTTGCTTACTAGCCGCCCTCGCCCTGCCTTGGACAGCAGCTTGCAACAGCCGATTAGGAGTACTTGCTTGCCCACATGGACAGATTAAGCACCGTAGTACGCTCTTCTTTCTTTTTCCTGGATGATGTTGGGAACGGTTGACGAGACTCTCACTGGCGGGCCTACGATGGGAGACAGAGATATCGAAAGCGTGCAGTGATAAGGTATACTTAACTTAGTTGACTAAACCCCTGTTCGGATGCCTGAACAGCTTTTAACTAGAAAGAGAATGACCTATCGGGCTTGAAAGCAGAGCATTTCGTTGACCGATCAAAGCCTATTTTTTCATTTCAAGTTCTCATCAATTTTTGAAAAGGCCAATTTGAATGGTAAGAATTCTAATTTATTCTTCTATTCTATATGGAATACCATAATTTATATTTCTCAAATGCCCTTTTTTGGTTTAGAACCCAGCCGTATAATCGAAATAGGATCGATTGGCCTGAACCCTACTTCTGTTTCACTGCTCGGGTTATCCTGAAGCTGCTAACCTGTCCCCTTCGACTGAACGACGGAATTGTTTCACCGCGCTTTACTTCCTTACGGGGATGAGAAGGATGGCCAGTTCTGTCTTCTTCGGACCCTTCTTTTCGATAATAGGAGGCTATTCTTGAAAAGAATAGGTATGTTCAACTAGTTATTTTCACTATATCAATAAGAATAAAGAATAGGGATTTTCAATGCTAGAAATGCCAGAACTCTCTTTCTGAATGTCTCGACTTTCTTTCTCAAACCACCGGACAGGGGTGCGGAAATAGCTTAAATTAATGGTAGAGCGGAAATAGCTTCTGATTTGATTTCGCCTGAAACCCTCGCTTTGATAAGAAATATCTGAGTAAACAACCTTTGAGCTGAGGTAATATGAAATATTTAGGGTTAGCTTTGCGTTCCTTGAGTATGTTTCTGCCCTAAACTAAGAAAGAGTATAGTGCTCGTTTTGATAAGAGTATGGAATACTATCTGCTGGAAAGTTTTCAACGTCCCCCTTATGCAACTACGGGAATTTCTTCTGGTTCGCTACTATCTGAGCCTACAGCTCACGACTGACCTTGAACTGGCCAAAAAAGCTTTCTATTTGAACGGAATTCCACAATTGCATTACCTTCGGCTGCACTTCCTTATCTGTATTCCTGGGCGGGCGTAGAAACCCCTGCTTGAACATGAGCTACGGACCCAGCTCCCTCCCCCACGGCCATCTCAGCTTCCCCGCGATACTCTGTTTATCCTGAAGTGAAGGTTTCAGGTTCTTTCCTCTTAGCCTACGGATTGCGATCGTTGAGATGTCATTGTTGAGATCAGAAGCGGGCTTGAACTGCTTTATTCGGTCTTCAGCTGGCCTACGATTGGAGGCTGCTGAAAGAGAAGAAAAGGAAAGGTGGTGCTAAAAAGGGACTGCTACCAATCTTAAACAAAGGGCTAGAAAGAAGACAGCAACCGCGTACCCGGTAAAAGTGACTTACTTGAATGGGGAGCTATCCTATAACACTAACAAGCGGGGACAGAGAAGGATAACCTCTTTGAAAAGGACATAGCCGCTTGGCCGCTACTTACACATCTGGAGTTCCGGATTGAACTACGGAACGGAATTCAAGGGCTGGGCTTAGAAGCCCCTTAGATAGCACTTACTCTATGAATATAAGAGATTTTCTTTCTAGTAGAGCTCATCACGACCATCATAACCTAACTCCAGGACTGCTACGGGCACTGATCCTTCTATTCAAAGTTTCGTTTCTCCTGTTGAATCTAGTTTCTCCGGAAGCTCGCTAAAGTGAAGGTTATTCAGCAGTGTAAGCAAGTCACTCTTAACCCTATAGTTAATTCAGATATGCTGCGCTAGGAGCTAATGAAACTCATGTAGCTCATCTAACTCAATACGCTACTGGTGCTTATTTTGTTCCCAATCTATGAAAGAAGAGTTGAATTCCCCGGAAGAACATGAAGAACATTCGCCGAACGGAGAATAAGCTGTAAATCTTAGTTCTCGAAAGCGAGTGAATCAGTCTTCCTTATAGCTCTTTCTTCCCTTTGGTTGTGTTTAACCGTCTTTCAAGAGGTATAACACAAAGAAAGGAAAGGCATTAAAATAGCAAGTAATCCCTTGCTTCTTCCCCTGCTAACACAGGCTAATTATCTCGCTCGAGCTGAAACAATTGAATTAGCCGAGGGTTCTTTCACTGCGGAAGACCGAGAGTCAGAACTTCCCCTCTACCCTTGGTACAGAGCTTCTATTGCGAGAACCTTTCATCCGAATCGCTTTCACTCCCGGCTGATTCAACACGAGCAATTAAAGCTACCGACTCTAGAACAGCGAAAACAGAGCTAATACCGATTCCAAGACCTGGTGCGACTATCTCACAGCATATGTTCAAGCCCTAAATTGAATTCCCACAAGTACAAGTAGTAATAGGGTCTATGCAATTTAGCTCGACCCTTAGTCCGAGGAAGGGGGTGGCCAATCACTTCCTTTTTCTTCAGAAAGGCAGGCTGCTCTTGTACATTCTGGTATGCTTGTGCATTAGGAGGAATGCTCCCAGCCGAGTCTACCCCAACCCACTCTAATTCTCACTCATTACGCTCTAGTTATCCTTTCGGTAAACTACACTCGTTTACTATACTTTCTGCGTATTACACTCGTTCGGTAGCTATTCACACTCCTAAACAAACTCTAACTCAGGGAAGAAGAAGAACAAGTCTTTAAAAACTACATATGCGATAACCCGCTCAACTTCTACCTTCTCCAACTATGCTCGTTCCCTAGCGGTCGCTACAGCCGAGGATAGTTAGAACTAATGAACTAGGTTAACTCATCAGAATAACCGCCCCTCCTAGCCCGATAGCGCTTTAGGAAAGTCTTATGAAAGATAGAGTCCACTTCTAGGTCTTTGATCTCACCCAATCCTGTATGCTACGCTAGTTTGAAGAGTCTCCATCCTTTTCTTTCTTTAAGAACTCAGAACTCTTCAATTCCTTTCCTATAAACAACTTTTCCAACTCACGAACTCAAGAAAGATTAAACTAACCTCTTACCCGTTCGCGACCCGGCTCTTCTTCGAGAAGACCCAGCAATAGATGAGACCTCAACAACCAAGGAAGAACACAATTTGGGATTCAGCTTGCCTTGGCGGAAGCTCGGGCCTTACTTTCTATTAGGAAGACAGCAACTTCACACGAATGATGACATCCTTTACTTTGAAAGCTTTCGACTTTGACGTGCAATTACTAGCAAAGGCTAAACATCGAACTCAAGAAACTGAAAGATCGGATAATAGGTTGTTATTGAAGATCGGCTTTAATAAGATGTTCTTTGTTGTCGGAGAATAAGATGTTAGCCGGAAAAGCAGGTGTTGAATGTCTGTGCGGGTCCGCTGCGCGTACTTCAACTATGTGGCAGATCGGTTGATTTTGCCTTGCCCTCTTTGCTTAAAGGCGGTAGCCCGGACAGTTAATCAAAGAAATCGCTTAAGTGCCTCAACTCTTGGGCTTGAGGCTTCTGTTCTTACGACTCACTCAATTGGGTCAGTGCCGTTCGATATTGCGCCCGCTATCGTTCTAGTGCTGGCCACAAATGAAATAGCGTATGCGGCCGAAGCCTTAAGTAACCTAGTGCTTGGTCGATGATTTAGCTGGGGAGCTTCTCTGCTGACGTACCTTCTTCTGACTAGTTCGCCTTTGCCCGCGTACTCCAGCTTCAGGCGAGGCAAAGACTGTTAAATGCCGGCGTAACCGGCACTTTTCCACTATTTCATTCAACAAGAATAGCGGCATTTCGGCTGTTGGTGGTTGAGTTGTAGTGGTTGATTGAATCAAAATAGGTTGGGCGGAGCTTGAAGAAGCGAGCCCCTATCAGAGAAAGCCATTGCGCGCTAGCCTAGCTAGCTAGCGTTTTTCAGCTGGCTGTTATCTTAGTTGTAGCGCGCCTTCCCTCCTTCTCTCACTTCGGAAAGATTTCGCAGTATTTTCTTATGATGACCTGGTCGAGAGAGTACGATACATCGGTGTAAAAGATTGAGTGGGATCTGTGAGGTTGGTTATAGTAAGGCCTGGCCGGAAAGTGTTCTTGCCTCTATCATCCGAAGGCGAGAAAACCCTGATAGCTTTGGTGGCAGGATATGACTCTCTTGATGGGCCGAATGGTGAAGTGATCTGCCTGTCGCAGATCGCGATATATCTGGCGAAGAAGTAGAGGTGGAGTCCCAACCCCGGCAAACAGACATCTCATTCTCTGTTGGAAGTAAACATGTTCTCACCCCTTACTCAACATAGGGCCCACTACTCATGCCCTTTTTGGTCTGATTCGATAGGGATCTGGATGAGGCCCTTACTTAAAAGGGAGGAAGCCCCAACTGATCCACCATCTCCGTGGACGCTATGTTATCCGAACTCCCAGCATCAATGAGCCTCTTTGCACTTCAGGGTTTGGTTTGAGGGGAATAGGAAGTGAAGATATGAGATTGCATTACACGATCTAAAAGAGCGAAAGGCTTCCTAGTAGGCTCGGGTTCCTGGTATAGGTATAAGAAAGCCAGTAGAGCTAAATAGAGGTAGACTTTACTTCTATGCGTACTGAGCTGAGGTGCTAATGCTTCCCGCAGGGAAAAACTATCTTAGTCATACTTCCTTGATAGGTGAGACTTCCACGAAAGCACGGATAAGAAGAATCTGAGTATGCAAGGACTGAGGAGCTTCGGTGTGTTCTTTGCTTTTATAGAATATCCTCCGCTGCTGCTAAAGGAAATGGTTCTTAGGTCGGTGAAACTGTCCCTGTAGCTAAAGTAAAGGAAAGCCAGTTCATTCATTCATGGCAATCGGTCTAGTAAGGAAGAAGTGAGCTGTAGCCTTCGTCTTAGTACGCGCACTATAAGGGGCTACCGAATGCGCCAGTGACAAAAGAAAATCTTGTTTGTGTGCCGCGAAGGGCCTACCCCTTGAAAATGGAAGGGCATGGAGAAGCGGATTCCTACTTCTTAATAGAATAGCTTGATCGACCACCATCCTTATTGACCTTCCGTATGCTTGTGTGTCAAGCAATCCTGCTTCGGTAGCAGACTTCGGTCAAGGAAATCGCTTCAAGCAATGGCTTTGGATCGACCTGACTTCTTAGAGAGGAAAGCCAGTGAATGAATGAATGAAATCCGTTGAATGAAGAAGTCTTTATGGCTCAAGCAGCTAGCAGACCTCCTTAATTGAGAAAGTCAAGCATGTCAGCACGCCCCCTACCTATGTAGTCGGCTTCCCGGTAGTTTGCGGGATTAACCGCTATTGGAATCGGTCTATCTAAATGGCCTATCTCCAGATGTATGTATTCTTGAAGTGCCTTTCTCATAGTTCCCTTCCCGGGCATTGATTGAGAGGGAATAGACTTCCCCACTGAACGAGGAAGGCAGCAATCTCCTTAAGATAGAAGGGCAATCCCCAAAAGAAGCGGCCAGAGGAGACATTCATTAATAACGGATCTCGACCCCTCACCCGTACTGATGGGAATGACGGGCACTGCATCTTAAGATGCCGAAGCCGAGGAACTGAACCAATTACTTTAAAGGCTGGCATCCCGGACTGATAAAGGATCAACTAGGAAGACTAGGCAGAAAAAGATCTTCTTACCCGCAGTAGCGACAATCAGGAACACTACTTCTATAAGATGATTCTCGCCATTTTCCTTACAATAGGGGCATTGACTTCAGTCTCAACTAGACCTAGACCCAATAAAGCTCGAAAAAGCAGGATTGCTTGAATGGAAAGAACAAAACGGAAAGGACAACCAAACGAAACCGCTAACAGCAGAGGGCCTATATATAGTAGAGCTCGCTTACCAGACGAAACCAGGCCTTTAAGGCTGGAGTGGAAGGGAGAGTAGACCCGAGAGCTGCAATAGTAATTAGTATTAGAGCACCAGCCCTTATCGAGACAAGAGACCATACATTAACTATGGCAAGAACATTCAATGGTCTGCGATCTCCCTTCCTCAAAGAAAGGAGAAGAAGCTATCGAACAGTGTCTTATAGAAAGAGTATAAATAACATCGCCAAAAAAAAGTCAATCAACGAAGCCGGTAAGGAACAGAATTGACAAAATTCACCAGTGACAAAAGAAAATCTTGTTTGTGTTCCGGGAAATAAAAAGGAGAAAGAGCAATGAATCCCCTTTGCTTTCTCTATTTATAGAGTAAGCGCGAGGGTTGCGTAGCGAAATGTAGTCGAAATACAGCATTGGACAGCAATCATGAGGCAATGACATTCTCGATGAAAGCAAGGAGTTGACCTGGGAGGTTTTTATCCCTCAACTGAATGCGCCTTACCGGACATAGAAAATAGGTAATCGAAGAAAGAATGTCTTAGAATAGAATCGAAAAGTTTACCCGAATGATCGAAAGTTAAAAATCTTGAGACTAGAATTGAGTGTTGTTAATCGGTCGCGTTCGAGTGTACGGAATCCGGTTTTCTTTGTTTCGAATAAGTATTTTACTACTGGGTCTGTAACCCAGCAGCTTTTTCTTTCCCGTGTTAGGAGGCGCTATCTAGGTACCAATAAGTCTATTGTCTTCCAAGGTAATCCCGCGATGCCCCTGCCCCTTCATTGGCTACCTATATCCCCTTCCCGCCCAAAAAGCCTTTCCACTCTCTCTGATAACCAGAATCCTTTATTTGCATCTGAGCCGGGTCGGCTGTTAATGGTTTAATGAATATTTCCTTTGGAAGAAAAGGTTCTTTGGCTCTTGTGCTAGAATCGCTTGTGGAAGCTCAATGAAAATTATCGTAGTGTAGTTACAGTCAACACAGTAGCTGTAACGTGAACAGCGCTTTGTCCTTAATTTATATCTAAATAGGGGGCAACTGCGCTGAATGATAAAGCCTTTCTCCCATTCCGTTGGTCAACAACCAACCACATATATATAAAGTCTCTCTCTTTTTTTTGGGGGGGGAGCAGAGCAGTCAAATAATGAACCAAAGCAAATGATTGTTCTAAATAAATTCCTCACGATTGCTCCTTGTGATGCAGCGGAACCATGGCAATTAGGATTTCAAGACGCAGCAACACCTATGATGCAAGGAATAATAGACTTACATCACGATATCTTTTTCTTCCTAATTCTTATTTTGGTTTTCGTATCACGGATCTTGGTTCGCGCTTTATGGCATTTCCACTATCAAAAAAATCCAATCCCGCAAAGGATTGTTCATGGAACTACTATCGAGATTCTTCGGACCATATTTCCTAGTATCATCCCGATGTTCATTGCTATACCATCATTTGCTCTGTTATACTCAATGGACGAGGTAGTAGTAGATCCAGCCATTACTATCAAAGCTATTGGACATCAATGGTATCGGACTTATGAGTATTCAGACTATAACAGTTCCGATGAACAGTCACTCACTTTTGACAGTTATACGATTCCAGAAGATGATCTAGAATTGGGTCAATCACGTTTATTAGAAGTGGACAATAGAGTGGTTGTACCAGCCAAAACTCATCTACGTATTATTGTAACACCTGCTGATGTACCTCATAGTTGGGCTGTACCTTCCTTAGGTGTCAAATGTGATGCTGTACCTGGTCGTTTAAATCAGATCTCTATTTCGGTACAACGAGAAGGGGTTTACTATGGTCAGTGCAGTGAGATTTGTGGAACTAATCATGCCTTTACGCGTGCGCCCGAAAACATAGGCCGACTGCTGAGCCCACTCTGGCTCAGCCGCACCACCCGGGGTGCGAGCCACCCGAAAAGCAAGCTATTACAGCGAGCGGCTGGAGCTGTAGGGAGCCGAGGAGCAAGGCAGTAGAGTAGATAAGATAGAAGAAGGGGCCAGGCTCCCGGTGGAGCAGAGGAGACGGTTAGGATAACGAACTTGAAACGCGGAGCCCGAGCGGCCGGCGAGCGAGTGGTTAGTGGCCAATAGCGCCCTAGTTGATGGCATTCCTCTCTGCGGCTGGCACTCGAGGAACCACGGGGCACTCCATACAGAGCAAGCAAGTCTT